GTGCTATTTGTTTACATCCATTAGTTCGTAAAGGATTCAATGCAGACTTTGATGGGGATCAAATGGCTGTTCATGTACCTTTATCTTTGGAAGCGCAAGCGGAGGCTCGTTTACTTATGTTTTCTCATATGAATCTCTTTTCTCCGGCTATTGGAGATCCCATTTCGGTACCAACCCAAGATATGCTTATTGGACTCTATGTATTAACGAGCGGGAATCGTCGAGGTATTTGTGCAAATAGGTATAATCCATGGAATCGCATAAACTATCAAAATGAAACAGTTAATGATTATAAGTATAAATATACTACGAAAGAGAAAGAGCCCTATTTTTGTAGTTCCTACGATGTACTTATAGTTTATCAGCAGAAACGAATCAATTTAGATAGTCCTTTGTGGCTTCGGTGGCGACTAGATCAACGTGTCATTGCCTCAAGAGAAGTTCCTGTCGAAGTTCAATATGAATCTTTGGGTACCTATCATGAAATTTATGGGCACTATCTAATAGTAAGACGTATAAAAAAACAAACCCTTTGTATATACACCCGAACCACTGTTGGTCATATTTCTTTTTCTCGAGAAATAGAAGAAGCCATACAGGGGTTTTGTCAGGCCTACTCATACGGTACCTAAGCTAAGGAATTATGTAATACCGCGGGAATTTGGATCTCTCCGGTTCAACTGGAATCATAATTCCTTAATTTCTACATGAATCGAGATCCAGTAAAGGAGGTCTTCGAATCACTGACTCAAACCCATTGGCGAATCCTACTCAGCGGAATAGAGAAGTACTTATGGCAGAATGGGCTGATCTGTTCTTTTACAATAAAGCGATAGATGGGTCTACCATGAAACGACTTATTAGCAGATTAATAGATCACTTCGGAATGGCATATACATCGCACACCCTGGATCAAGTAAAGACTCTGGGTTTCCAGCAAGCCACTGCTACATCCATTTCATTAGGAATTGATGATCTTTTAACAGTACCTTCTAAGGGGTGGCTAGTCCAAGATGCTGAACAACAAAGTTTCATTTTAGAAAAGCACCATCATTATGGGAATGTACACACAGTAGAAAAATTACGCCAATCCATTGAGATATGGTATGCTACAAGTGAATATTTGAGACAAGAAATGCATCCTAATTTTAGGATGACTGATCCTTCTAATTCAGTCCATATAATGTCCTTTTCGGGAGCTAGAGGAAATGCATCTCAGGTACACCAATTAGTAGGTATGAGAGGATTAATGTCGGATCCCCAAGGCCAAATGATTGATTTACCGATTCAAAGCAATTTACGCGAAGGACTTTCTTTAACAGAATATATCATTTCCTGCTACGGAGCCCGCAAAGGAGTTGTGGATACTGCTGTACGAACATCAGATGCTGGATACCTCACGCGTAGACTTGTTGAAGTAGTTCAACACATTGTTGTACGTAGAACAGATTGTGGCACTACCCGAGGCATTTCCGTGAGTCCTAGCAATGGGATGACGGAAAGAATTTGGGTCCAAACACTAATTGGTCGTGTATTAGCATACAATATATATATGGGTCCACGCTGCATTGCCGCTCAAAATAAAGATATTGGGGTTGGACTTGTCACTCGATTCATAACCTTTCGAACACAACCAATATATATTCGAACCCCCTTTCTTTGCAGGAGTATATCTTGGATCTGTCGATTATGTTATGGTCAGAGTCCCACTCATGGAGACCTGGTCGAATTAGGAGAAGCAGTAGGTATTATTGCGGGTCAATCAATCGGCGAACCGGGGACTCAACTAACATTAAGAACTTTTCATACCGGTGGAGTATTCACAGGTGGTACTGCAGAACATGTACGAGCTCCTTTTAAGGGAAAAATCAAATTCAATGAGGATTTGGTTCATCCCACACGTACACGTCATGGGCATCCTGCTTTTCTATGTTATATAGACCTGTATGTAACTATTGAGAGTCACGATATTCTACATAATGTGAATATTCCACCCAAAAGTTTTCTTTTAGTTCAAAACGATCAATACGTAGAATCAGAACAAGTGATTGCTGAGATTCGCGCTGGAACATCCACTTTCAATTTTAATAAAGTTAAAGAGAAAGTTCGAAAACATATTTATTCTGACTCAGAGGGAGAAATGCACTGGAGTACCGATGTGTACCATGCACCTGAATATAAATATGGTAATGTTCATCTCTTACCCAAAACAAGTCATTTATGGATATTATCAGGAGCTCTGTGCAGATCCAGTATAGTGCCTTTTTCGCTCCACAAGGATCAAGATCAAATGAATGTCCATTCTGTTGAACGGAGATCTATTTCTGACCTCTCCGTGACTAATGATCAAGTGAGACACAAATTGTTTAGTTCGAATCCTTACGGTAAAAAGGGGGGGGTTCTTGATTATTCAGGACCTGATCGAATCATATCCAACGGTCATTGGAATTTCATATATCCTACCATTCTCCACGAGAATTCTGATTTATTGGCTAAGAGG